TTTAGACAATATAGGTTTTTCTCATTCATCCTTTTTGATTTGAAGTTTCGATCGAAGGATTCCTTTATCAACACAAGGTAGTGAACTCCATTTGTTAGAACAGCTTCCATTGAGTCTCTGCACCTATCCCTTTTTTCTCGCTTTCGAAACTCCGGTTTGTTCGCGTAACCCAGGATTTGGCTCAGGATTGCCCATTGTTAATTCCAGGGTTTCTCTGAATTTGAAAGTTATCACTTAGTAGGTTTCCATACCAAGGCTCAATCCAATTAAGTCCGTAGCGTCTACCAATTCCGCCATATCCCCTTTTTGCTTTGAGATTAGGATTTCATTATGATGTCTTTCCACTTTTTCTTATGCCGAAACCTTGGAATTCATTACATATAGATACTTTTTTTATTTCTTTGGTATCTTCTTTCATTTTTTTGAGCCCCATCCATATTGATTTAGTCTAATCAACAAAGATTCTATCATTTTTGTATTTGCAATTCAATATGGTTATATATTACATAACATATATATGTTCTTCCTTTTCTCATCTTTATCTTAAATTTTAAGAAATAGTCGAACGGTCGATTCTTTTTTTTTTTTTACTTTCATGAAAAGAAATTTATGATTATTATTGAAACTTAGAATTCTACAATGTGCAATGGAAAAAGATTATTAAGTCTACTTCGTAGATTTGAAATTCGAATAATTCTATAATATTAGAAATAAAATAAAAAGACAAAAAAAAGTATAAAATAATAATAATAGCATGCAAAAAAACAAGAATTTCAAATCAGATATCATTTAACTTAAAAAAAAAAGATTTCTGATCTAATTAAGATTTTCTTATTTAGAAACTAATGAAATCAAAATGAGAAAGTCGATATACTGCTATATTCTATTAATTAATTAAGGTTATGTTTTATTTATTTAATGATAGTCACTATTTATTTGAGCTATATTCTATTCTAGAATATATAGAATATGATTAATTCTAAATAGATAAGGAAAAATATGAATAGAATAGTTAATGGATACGATCTAGTAGTTTAGTGTAGTGAATTTGTATGCATGCGCTATTTTATTTGAGCCCGCTTAGCTCAGAGGTTAGAGCATCGCATTTGTAATGCGATGGTCATCGGTTCGATTCCGATAGCCGGCTTTTCCATATTTTTTCGTTTTTTTACATGATTTTTAATGTACTTTCAAAATCAAAGAAGATTGAAAAGACTTCTTTCACCTTTTTCCAAGAGTTACCACTCCATTTATATTATGTCATATAAACTTCCATATAGGAATATATATTGGGTAAAAGAGTTAGATCTTTGCAAAATAAATAAAGAAAATAAAGAAAAATTTTGTTGATTTATTTGATTTATATATATTGTATATACAATAAAAAAAATCTGTATATTGAGAGAATATATCTTCTTACTCTTTGTATTCCAATAGTTTATTGGAGTGGATTTCACATCATTTATCATTATCATTTAGTTCAGTTTTAATTTTTTTTAGTTTTGTACAATTTCAATAAAAAAAGGAGTCTTTATGTCACGTTACCGAGGGCCTCGTTTTAAAAAAATACGCCGCCTGGGGGCTTTACCGGGACTAACTAGTAAAAGGCCTAAGGCAGGAAGCGATCTTAGAAACCAATCACGCTCCGGAAAAAAATCTCAATATCGTATTCGTTTAGAAGAAAAGCAAAAATTGCGTTTTCATTATGGTCTTACAGAACGCCAATTACTTAAATATGTTCGTATCGCCGGAAAAGCCAAGGGGTCAACAGGTCAAGTTTTACTACAATTACTTGAAATGCGTTTGGATAACATTCTTTTTCGATTGGGTATGGCTTTGACTATTCCTCAAGCGCGCCAATTAGTTAACCATGGACATATTTTAGTTAATGGTCGTATAGTTGATATACCAAGTTATCGCTGCAAACCCCGAGATATTATTACAGTGAAGGATGAACAAAACTCTAGAACTTTGGTTCAAAATCTTCTTGATTCATCTGCCCCTGAGGAATTGCCAAACCATTTGACTCTTCACACATTCCAATATGAAGGGTTAGTCAATCAAATAATAGATAGGAAATGCGTCGGTTTGAAAATAAATGAATTGCTTGTCGTAGAATATTACTCTCGACAGACTTAATAAACCTAACTTAAGTAAAAAAAAAATAACTAAAAACAAGAGTTCGGACAACTCCCCTTTGCCCTCTTTTTTGATTAAAAATCAAAAGGCACAAGGTAAGGGATTTTGTCGGGGAATCTTTTTCCTATTCATGTATCATAGATTGGTAGGGAGATTTGGATCCCTTGTTTGCTCTTCCCAGCATTTTCCATATCAAAGAAATTAGGAATAGAGAATCTATTTCAAAATCAAAACAAGGTAGATTTTATATCTATTCTTTTTTATTTGATTTGATACATTGTGGTCAATCACGTAAGATTGGTGAATTAGTTGAAAGTACGGAAAGAGAGGGATTCGAACCCTCGGTAAACAAACGTCTACATAACAGTTCCAATGTTACGCCTTCAACCACTCGGCCATCTCTCCGACATTAGGATTATGTCTGAGTACCTGGGTGAATAGCGAGTTATTCATCGTTTTTTAGATTATGGTTAATAGATACCTTTTTTGACCAGAAAAAATTGGAAGTAGATAGAAGGTTTTTTTATTTTAATGAGTCCGCTTTTATGTTAGTTCGTACTATACAATTCCTTTGTTTGTGAGAAAATTTTCTCACAAAAGAAAAGGTAAAGGAAATAAAAAGAGTTATAGAATGGATTACTACCTATGCCAAGATCGCGTATAAATGGAAATTTTATTGATAAAACCTTTACAATTGTAGCCGATATCTTATTACAAGTCATTCCGACAACTTCCGGAGAAAAAGAGGCATTTACTTATTACAGAGATGGTGCGATTTGATTATCATTATTTTTTTTTATTTCTCGCCGATTTGGAATAGAAAGAAAAACGAGTATTGAAAAAAAAAAATCTACGCTTTTGAAGGTGAAGTTTCTAATATAAAAAAAGCAATCCCTTCTGTCATGTATCCACGATTAATGCAGCCTTAGATGCTTCAATTGTGAATTCTAGTATTGAGCAAAAGGTTTTTACCTATGGTTCCCGTATTACAGATCAATCCTACTACACTAATACAATATACGAATAGGAGGCATAGGGGAAGAAGCACTACGCCGAGAAATCAACAACACGAAAACTTTCTTCAAAATGATTCCCTTTCTTCTTCTTCTTTGGGATTGGGACTAATTAAAATGGTTGGAACAATAAACATCCATCTCGTTCGTACTTTGGATACCCGTAAAACCATTGAAGACTGTTGAAGTGACTAATTCCTGGAAATTTAGGGGCGTTGAGAACAAAGAAATTTTTAGAGTTTCCTTTTTTATTTTTATCTAGCATGAACCCACTTGGTAGTAAGAAAAGATCTTTTGCAAGAAGGTTGGCTAGGGATTTCTTGTAAAAACATTAGCCCCGCTTAGTTCATAATGACATCAAATTTTTCCATATATTATTTTCATTATGCACCTAAAGGAGGAGCCGTATGAGATGAAAATCTCACATACGGTTCTGAAACGGAGAATTCGTTAAAGCGAATGACGACCGTAACGGATGTCGGCTCAATCTGAAGGAAATTATGCGGAAGCATTACAGAATTATTATGAAGCTATGCGACTAGAAATTGACCCCTATGATCGAAGTTATATACTCTATAATATAGGCCTTATCCACACAAGTAATGGGGAACATACCAAAGCTTTAGAATATTATTTTCGGGCATTAGAACGAAACCCCTTTTTACCACAAGCTTTTAATAATATGGCTGTGATCTGTCATTACGTGCGACTATCTCCACTATAGAAAAAAAGAACGAACAGCTAGTCAATGAAATACTAGAAAAAAAAAGGGCTTTCTACATAAGCATCGTCCAAAACGATTTTTTATCAGCTGTAGCAAATAAATAAACTTCATAGATCGAAATATGAAGTGAAGACTAGATATGCCTAAATACTTTCTTTCTATGGATAAAAAAAGATTTAATTGATAGAGGAAGCACCGTAAAGATCAATTGGAAAGGTTTTGGACCGATACAACAAGAGCTGTTTATTTATATCATAATATGAGATAAATCTTAAGAATCTACTTATGTAATAGAGTGGATCCCCTAAGATATTGAGCAGCGGTGTAGCATCAGATCCTAAAGACAGTAAGTCTTTTTCTTTTTTATGAAGTATGAAAAAAAGTCTTTTTCAAAGATTCTATATAAATTTTTATATGAAAGCGGGATAGTTACCTTTCAGAAAATTCTAATATCTAATAACAGTGGACATGCCTTTTTTTCTGAAGGTAGGAGAAAAGATAAAACTTATTATATTAATTAATATATTAATTAAATCAAAATGAAAGTTTGAAACTCATGTAATTACTCTCTTTTGTTTAATCCAAGAAAAACCGAATATCTATAAGAAATCTCATTCAATTAGACATTCAATTAGATAGAAAGTTAAAGTAGGTTAAAGTTAAAAAACTGGTACACCAAAACAAAAGAGTTGGTTGTCGAGCCGTATGAGGTAGGAAACTCTCAAGTACGGTTCTCAGGGAAGGAATTGACCCGCCTATTCCGACCGTGGAGAACAGGCCATTCAACAAGGAGATTCTGAAATGGCGGAGGCTTGGTTCGCTCAAGCCGCTGAGTATTGGAAACAGGCTATAACGCTTACTCCTGGTAATTATATTGAAGCACAGAATTGGTTGACGATCACGAGGCGCTTCGAATAAGAACTTTCCCTTTGTTTCTTTTTTTTTTTTTTTTATTCTATATATATCTTTATTTGTTTTTACAATTAATCGTTTTTTAGTTTCTTGGCCCTCTCGGTCAAATAAAACAGATCCTTTTTTTCTATCAGAAGAACCAATCAAAGAAAAAAATTTCATTATATCCTTTTCTCAAATCGTTCTATTTCATCTGGTAGTCTCTAGGGGTA